ATCTTTAGTATTCTCTTATTTATCACCTGTGTCTACTATTTAGGCAGAATGCCATCGCCTATTGGTACTAAGAAACTGAAAGAAACCTCAGAAAGGGAAGAAAGCGATGTAGAAACAACTTACGAAACGAAGAAGACGAAACAGGAACAAGAGGGATCCACTAAAGAAGACAAAGATAGCCCGGTTTACGAAGATTCTTATCTTGATATCCATCAAGATAATTGGGAATTGGGAAAACTTAAAGAAGAGAAAACTTATTTTTGGTTTGAAAAACCTATTGTAACTTTTCTTTTCGATTATAAACGATGGAACCGCCCATTGAGATATTTAAAAAATGATAGGTTTGAAAATGCTATACGAAATGAAATGGCACAATATTTTTTTTATATATGCCCAAATAAAGGAAAAAATCTAATCTCTTTTACATATCCGCCAAGTTTATCAACCTTTTCAGAAATGATAGAGCGAAAAATTTCTTTCTACACGACAGAAAAACTATACCACGAAGACCTATATAATTATTGGATTTATAATAATGAACAAAAAAAATACAACTTAAGGAACGAATTTGTAAGTAGAATACAAAATTTAGAAAAAGAGAAAGGATCTTTTGCTTTAAATATACTAGAAAAAAGAACCAGATTATGTGATGATGAGCATGAACAAGAATATTTACCCAAAATGTATGATCCTTTTTTGAATGGACCTTATCGCGGAACAATAAAAAATGTAGATTCAGATGAAATCATGACTGATTTAATAACTTCAAGAGTGGATTCCTTAGAAATATTGTGGATAAATAAAATTCATGGTCTATTTCCTAAAAATTCTCAAACATTTGAACATAAAAAGAATAGGTTTTATTCTGATGAGAAATTTTTATCGAATCCTATTGAGAATTCCTTAACCTCAATTGAAAAATTTTATTTTGAACGTGCGCAAGGAATAGATTCAGAAAGTCAAATAAAATCTTTGAAATTTTTATTCGATATAATTACAACTGATCCAAATGATCTAATAAAAATTAGAAAAAATTCTATTGGAATGGAAGAAATTAGTAAAAAGGTCTCTAGATGGTCATACAAATTAACAGATGATTTGGAAGAAGAAGATGAAGAAGAATCGACGGAAGATCCTGAAATTCGGTCAAGAAAAGGGAAACGCATAATAATTTATACTGATAACGATCAGAGTACTAATTCGAGTGCTACTAATATTACTACTAGTAATACCAGTGATGAAGAAGACGAGGTGGCTTTGATACGTTACTCACAACAATCGGATTTTCGCCGTGGTATAATCAAAGGATCTATGCGTGCTCAAAGACGTAAAACAATTATCTTGAAAATATTTCAAGCAAATGCGCATTCTCCACTTTTTTTGGATCGAATAGACAAAACATTTTTTTTTTCGTTTTTTGATATATTTAAAATTAGGAATTGGTTAGGGAGAACCTCAGAATCTCAAATTTTTTATTTTGAGCAAGAACATACAAAAGAAAATGAGAAAACAAACAAAGAGAAAGAAGAGGAAAATGAACGAATAGCAATATCAGAGGCTTGGGATAGCTTTCTATTTACTCAAGCAATAAGAGGTTTAATATTAGTAACTCAATCTTTTCTTAGAAAATATGTTCTATTTCCCGTATTAATAATAGCTAAAAATATTAGTCGTATGTTATTGTTTCAATTCCCCGAATGGTACGAGGATTGGAAGGAATGGAATGGAGAAATGCATGTTAAATGTACTTATAATGGTGTTCAATTATCAGAAACGGAATTTCCCCAAAATTGGTTAAGAGATGGTATTCAAATAAAGATTCTATTTCCTTTTTGTCTGAAACCTTGGCAAAGATCTAAGGTACGATTTAATTATGGAGATCAGCAAAGGCAAAAAACAGAGAAAAAAGATAACTTTTGTTTTTTAACAGTTTGGGGAAGAGAAGCAGAGCTACCTTTTGGGTCTCCCCGAAAACGACCTTCTTTCTTTGAACCCATTTTAAAAGAACTCGAAAAAAAAACGATAAAAGCGAAAAAGAAATTTTTAGAAGTTATAAGAGTTTTCAAAGAAAGAGGAAATGGGGTTCTAAAAGTTTCAAAAAAAAAAACAAGATGGATCATCAAAATAATTCTATTTATGGACCTAATAATGAAAGAACTTGAAAAAGTAAAACCCATATTAAAATCGAGTAGGGTTAAAATATATGAACCGACTAAAAATAAAAATGGAAGAGATTCTAATATAAATAATAAGATTCGTCGCGAATCGACGATTGCAATTCAATTCCTGAATTGCGGAAATGAAAATTATTCACTCATCGAAACAAAAATGAAAGATCTTGCTAATAAGACAATCACAATTAGGAGTCAAATAAAAGGAATCACAAAAGACAATAAAAAAATAGTTCTAACTTATGATGATAAAAGAGCGGAATTACAGAAGGATATTTGGCAACTATTTAAAAGAAAAAATATCCGATTAATACGTAAATCGCATTATTTTATAAAATCTTTCATTGAAAAAATATACATAAATCTATTACTATGTATCATTAAGATTCCAAGTTTTAAATCAACAGACAAAATTTTAACTAAATACATTTATAATGATAAAACAAATCAAGAAGGAATTGAAAAGACAAATCAAAAAATAATGAACTTTATTTCGACTATAAAAAAGTCGTTTTATAATATTTTTTATAATACTAATTTTAGTATTAGCAACAAAAATTCTAATATTTATTGGGACTTATCTTCTTTGTCTCAAGCATATATATTTTACAAATTCTCGCAAAATCAATTACTTAATAAATATGCTTTGAAATCTGTACTTCAATATCATAACACCTATCCTTTTCTTACAGATAAAATAAAGAATTATTGTACAACACAAGGAATATTTGGTTCCAAACCAAAGCATAAGAAAATACATAAGTATAGAATGAATAAATGGAAAATGTGGTTAAGGGGTCATTATCAATATAATTTATCTCAGACTAAGTGGTCTTATTTAGTACCAAAAAAATGGCAAAATAGGGCCAACGAATGTCGTATAATTCAAAAAAAAGACTCAACGAAATCGGATTTATATAAAAAAGAAAAAGACCAATTAATTCATTACATGAAAGAAAATTACTATGCAGTAAATTCATTGATGAGTCAAAAAGACAAATTGAAAAAACATTTCGGATATGATATTTTATCATATAAATATATAAATTTTGAGGATAATAAAAACTCATATATTTATGAATCAACGTTACAATTACAAGAAGTGGAAAACAAAAAAATTTCATCTAATTTCAATACACTAAAACCCGAACCCTTTTATGGATTGATAAGGATAGTTATTAATAATTATCTAGAAAAAAGATTTCTCATCGATACGGACAAAAATATGGATAGACTATTTTTAAATTATAAAATTCCCGATTTTTGTATTAGAAATAATATTGATATTAAGACCCGGGCCAATACGCCTATCAACACCAAGATTCATAAAAATACTAAAAATCTAAATTATCAAAAATTAAAAAAAAAATCCTTTTTTGATTGGATGGGAATGAATCAAGAAAAATTCTATCGTAGCATATCAAATCTAGAACCTTGGTTTTTCCCAGAATTATTACTACTTTTTAATGCGTATAAAATAAAACCGTGGATCATACCTACCAAATTACTTATTTTTAATTTTCATTTCTATGAAAATATTAGTAAAAGTAAAAAGATCAATGTAAAAAAAAAAAATGAACAACAAGGTCAAGGAAATCTTGTATTAGATTTACGAAAACAAAATGAAAAAGATGTTGAGACAGATTATACAAGAACAGACATTAAAAAAAGTAAAAAAAAAAAACAATCTAAGAGCAAGAAAGAAGCAGAACTCAATTTCTTCTTGAAAAAATATTTTCTTTTTCAATTAAGATGGGATGATCTCTTGAATCAAAGAATAATCAATAATATAAAGGTATATTGTCTTCTACTTAGACTGATAGATCCAAAGGAAATAGCTATATCTTCAATTCAAAGAGGAGAGATGCATCTAGATGTAATGTTGATTCAGAAAGATCTAACTCTTACAGAATTGGTAAAAAGAGGCATATTTATTGTCGAACCAATTCGTCTATCTATGAAAAGGGATGGAAAAGATATTATATATCAAACCATAGGTATTTTATTGGTTGATAAGACTAAACGCCAAACTGATGGAAAATACATAATAAAAAAAGAATATGTTGATAAAAAAAAATTTCATGAATCTGTTGCACAACACAGCAATATACTTATGACTAAAAACAACAAAAATTATTATGATTTCCTTGTTCCTGAAAATATTCTATCCCACAGACGTCGTAGAGAATTGAGAATTTTCATTTGTTTTAATTCTCAGAATTGGAATATTATGGGTAGAAATCCAATATTCTGTAATCAAAACAACATAAACAACTGTGGACAATTTTTGAACAAGGAAAAACATCTTAATACATATACAAAGAAATTCATTAAATTCCAATTTTTTCTTTGGCCCAATTATCGATTAGAAGATTTAGCTTGTATGAATCGTTATTGGTTTGATACCAATAATGGCAGTAATTTCAGTATATCAAGAATACATATGTATCCACGATTCAGAATTCTTTAAATTCTTTAAATTATATTAATAGTATATAATAAATATAAATATAACATAGTATATTTCCTCTATATCTTATATCTATTTTTCTTTATAGAAAAAACATTTTCTTTCCTGAATAGGAAAATCTTGAAAAAAAAAAATGGATCGTTCCTTTCTATCCAAATCAAATTTTCAATTTGATTTGGATAGAAAAAATTCTATATGAAGAAATGAGAAATTTTTTTGTACTAAATTCAAATAACTGCAAATAACACGTATAATAAATATTTTTATTTTTCCTGATCGGTAAAATTCGCGTAAAAGAAAAAAAAAGAAAATTTTGTTTTTATGGTCAAAAATTCATTCATCTCGGCTATTCGACAAGAAAAAGAAAAAAACTGTGGATCTGTTGAATTTCAAGTATTTAGTTTCACTGATAAGATACAAAGACTTACTTCACATTTAAAATTACATAAAAAAGATTTTTTATCACAAAGAGGTCTACGAAAAATTCTGGGAAAACGTCAACGGCTGTTGGATTATTTGTCAAAGAAAAATCGAGTACGTTATAAGAAATTGATTAACCAGTTGGGTATTCGGGAGTCAAAAACTCATTAATTTTAAGTTTAAGATTGGTTTTAATTTTTTCTTTAGTTATTAAATTTTGCATTTTGATCAACTTCATTTTGCTAAATTCATGGAATACTGAATTGAATTAAGGAAGAAAAGTTATGACTGTACCAGCTACAAGAAAGGATCTCATGATAGTGAATATGGGTCCTCACCACCCATCAATGCATGGTGTTCTTCGACTAATTGTTACTCTCGATGGTGAAGATGTTATTGATTGTGAACCTATATTGGGTTATTTACATAGAGGGATGGAAAAAATAGCGGAAAATCGAACAATTATACAATATTTGCCTTATGTAACACGGTGGGATTATTTAGCCACTATGTTCACAGAAGCAATAACAGTAAATGCACCAGAACGATTAGAAAGCATTCAAGTACCTAAAAGAGCCAGTTACATTAGAATAATTATGCTAGAACTGAGTCGTATAGCTTCTCATTTATTATGGCTTGGACCTTTTATGGCAGATATCGGTGCACAGACTCCCTTTTTCTATATTTTCAGAGAAAGGGAATTGTTATATGATCTATTCGAAGCCGCTACAGGTATGCGAATGATGCATAATTATTTCCGTATTGGGGGGGTTGCTACCGATTTACCTTATGGCTGGATAGAGAAATGTTTGGATTTTTGCGATTATTCTTTAACAGGAATTGTTGAATATCAAAAACTTATTACGCGTAATCCTATTTTTTTGGAACGCGTTGAAGGAGTGGGCATTATTGGTGGAGAGGAGGCAATAAATTGGGGTTTATCAGGACCAATGTTACGGGCTTCTGGAATCCAATGGGATCTTCGTAAAGTTGATAGTTATGAGTATTACAATAAATTTGATTGGGAAGTCCAATGGCAAAAAGAAGGAGATTCACTAGCTCGTTATTTAGTACGAATCGGTGAAATGAAGGAATCTATAAAAATTATTCAACAGGCTCTAGAAGGAATTCCTGGAGGACCTTATGAGAATTTAGAAGTCCGACGTTTTGATAAAGCAAAAAATTCCGAATGGAATAATTTTGAATATAGATTTATTACTAAAAAACTTTCGCCCAATTTTGAATTGTCGAAGCAAGAACTTTATGTGAGAGTAGAAGCCCCAAAAGGAGAATTAGGAATTTATTTGATAGGAGATAGTAGTGTTTTCCCTTGGAGATGGAAAATTCGTCCACCCGGTTTTATCAATTTGCAAATTCTCCCTCAACTAGTTAAAAGAATGAAATTGGCAGATATCATGACGATATTAGGTAGTATAGATATCATTATGGGAGAAGTTGATCGTTGAAATGATAATTGATATGACAGAAGCGGAAATACAAGCTATAAATTCTTTTTCTAGATCGGAATCTTTAAAAGAAGTCTATGGACTAATATGGATCTTTGTTCTTATTTTCACCCTTATATTGGGAATAACAATAGGGGTACTAGTAATTGTGTGGTTAGAAAGAGAAATATCTGCAGCAATACAACAACGCATTGGGCCTGAATATGCCGGTCCATTGGGAATTCTTCAAGCTATAGCAGATGGAACCAAATTAGTTTTTAAAGAAGATCTTCTCCCATCTAGAGGAGATATTCGTTTGTTCAGCGCGGGACCGTCTATAGCGGTCATATCTGTTCTACTAAGTTATTTAGTAATTCCTTTTGGATATCACCTTGTTTTGGCCGATCTTAGTATAGGCGTTTTTTTATGGATCTCCATTTCAAGTATTGCCCCTATTGGACTTCTTATGTCAGGATATGGGTCGAATAATAAATATTCTTTTTCAGGTGGTCTACGGGCTGCTGCTCAATCTATCAGTTATGAAATACCATTAACTCTATGTGTGTTATCAATATCTCTACGTGTGATTCGGCGGAACATTATTATTTTCCCTCTTTTCTAGAACTAGAAATAGAATAAAGAAATTTAATATATTATATTCAATGGATATTTTCTTTTTTATTTATCATTAGGGTTGATGAATTAAGCTAGATAGTTAGATGAGTAAAAGCAAACTGCTTATAAATTTGCAGTAAAAGGATTAAATCTCATTCCCTATGTACGAGAATAGAAACATAAGCAGTATAAACTGTTTACCCCAAGGTTAAGATTCTTTGACCAATTATCCATATCTTGAAGCGGGTACAAAAGATCACCCGTATGGGGTTTCTACATACTGTCTTGTATTTATTACCATACTGGAGATCAATAAAAAATCAGTGGACAGTTAGGAACACCAAGGTACACAAAAGATTAGTAATGGAGATAATTTAAGATAAAAAAAAGGATTTTTTTACATAAAGCTTTGGATAAAACGAATCATAATGAGGACTTTAAGTTGGTAGAAATGACCAAGTAGTACTTCTCCACGATTCCGATCTCGAGTATGCTCCTATTCACTGATTAAAGAAATGACTATAAAAAACGAATTAATCCTTTATTTTTTTTTTTTCAGAGTACCTCCTCTCCTCTGAGAAAGAAGAATAGGACAGGAGCAAAAGAAATAGAATGCAAAATATTGAATGGGAAAAATGAAATAAAAAAATACGATACAGGATATTTATTTCTTTTCCCCATTCAATATTCATATCTACTATATACATACATGGAATTCTTAATCATAAATTTGGAATTAATGATCAATTCTTTCTAACTAATTCTTTCTTTAGAGTTATTGATAAAACCTAATTTATTGATATAACGAGTATTTTATTTAAGGATTAAGTTATTACCGAATAAAGAGAAATTGTAATTTTAATGGAAAAGATCAATTCGGAAGCGCTTTTTTATTCTAGCAGACGGAATTTCGTTGGTCTAATTTTGGACTTCCCGGTATTAGAATTAGAATCTAAAAATTACAATAATACCAAACAAGTACTTACATTTATTTGTGACCATAGAGGAGCCGTATGAAGCTGAGGTCTCATGTACGGTTTTGAAATAGTGATATGAACAGTAATGTTATTATCGACTATGATTATCTAACAGTTCAAGTACAGTTGATATAGTTGAGTCACAGTCAAAATATGGTTTTTGGGGGTGGAATCTGTGGCGTCAGCCTATAGGGTTTGTTGTTTTTCTAATTTCTTCCCTAGCGGAATGTGAGAGATTACCTTTTGATTTACCAGAAGCAGAGGAGGAATTAGTAGCAGGTTATCAAACAGAATATTCGGGTATTAAATATGCTCTATTTTACCTTGCTTCTTACCTAAATTTATTAGTTTCTTCATTATTTATAACAGTTCTTTACTTAGGCGGGTGGAATTTCTCTATTCCGTATATATCTATTCCTGAATTTTTCGGATTAAATAAAATGACAGGAGTTTTTGGAATAACAATTGGTATATTTATTACATTAGCTAAAGCTTATTTGTTTTTGTTCATTCCTATCACAGCAAGATGGACTTTACCTAGACTGAGAATGGACCAACTTTTAAATTTTGGATGGAAATTCCTTTTACCTATTTCTCTGGGTAATCTATTATTGACAACTTCTTCCCAACTTATTTACCTATAAAGAATAGAATAAGATAACGATATTCTCCATTCATAACTGATCTTAAACAAGAGAAAGAAACATCAAATTATTCACGGAGATCTACAATATGTTCCCTATGGTGACCGGGTTCATAAATTTTGGTCAACAAACAATACGGGCGGCAAGGTACATTGGTCAAAGTTTCATAATTACCCTATCCCATACAAATCGTTTACCTGTAACTATTCAATATCCTTATGAAAAATCGATCACATCAGAACGTTTCCGCGGTCGAATTCATTTTGAATTTGATAAATGTATTGCTTGTGAGGTATGTGTTCGTGTATGTCCCATAGATCTACCCGTTGTTGATTGGAGGTTTAAAAGAGAGATTAAAAAGAAACAATTGTTTAATTATAGTATTGATTTTGGAGTCTGTATATTTTGTGGTAATTGTGTCGAGTATTGTCCAACAAACTGTTTATCGATGACTGAAGAATATGAACTTTCAACTTATGATCGTCACGAATTAAATTATAATCAAATTGCATTAGGTCGGTTACCAATGTCAGTAATTGGAGATTACACAATCCAAACAATTATGAATTCCAGTCAAATCAAAATGGATAAAGATAAACCCCTTGATTCAAGAACGATTACTGATTACTAATATTTTTTTATATAAAGATAAACAGAAACAAGTCTTCTTTTTTTTTATGAGAACCTAATAAACTTATCTTATTAACTATTGATTATTGAGAATCACTCTTTAATTTAAACTGTGAATATGTGTTTTCTTAATTATTTTAAAATATTAAAAAATTTTAATTTCTAAAAGAAAAAAGAAAAGATTGGCCGATAATTTTAATATTTAATAACTTTATCTATATCCACAGTAATCCATCCATATTAAGATTTAATTGCATTAAAAACTCATCATATAGCAGAAAAAAAAATAAGGGGAACACCCCTCTCTTTCCTGGACTATTTAGTAAGGTCATGAAACATTTTGACTGATTTTTCTCTTATACATAATGGATTTACCTGGACCAATACATGATATACTTGTAGTATTTCTGGGATCATTTCTTATATTAGGAGGTCTAGGAGTAGTATTGTTTACTAATCCAATTTATTCCGCCTTTTCGTTGGGATCGGTTCTTGTTTGTATATCCTTATTCTATATTTCATCAAACTCCTTTTTTGTAGCTGCCGCCCAGCTTCTTATTTATGTGGGAGCCATAAATGTCTTAATCATATTTGCTGTTATGTTCGTGAATGGTTCAGAATATGCTAACGACTCCTATCTTTGGACTATTGGAGATGGAGTCACTTCACTAGTTTGTATAAGTATTCTTTTTTCACTAATTACTACTATCGCAGATACGTCATGGTACGGAATTATTTGGACTACAAGATCAAATCAGATTATAGAGCAAGACTTTATAAACAACGTTCAACAAATTGGAATTCATTTATCAACAGATTTTTATCTTCCGTTTGAACTAATTTCTATAATTCTTTTAGTTTCTTTGATAGGCGCAATTACTATGGCTCGTCAATAATAAATAGTTTAGTTAGAATTAAAAAAATTTTTAGTTTAATCTACTGTCAATATTCCCTTTTTTATGTAATCGCTCGATTCTAGTCAATCAACTTGGTTGAATTTTTGTTCATATTGAAACGAATCGAGATTGATCAGGAGTTAGTCAATGATGTTCGAATATGTACTTTTTTTGAGTGTCTATTTATTTGCAATCGGTATCTATGGATTGATCACAAGTCGAAACATGGTTAGAGCACTTATGTGTCTTGAACTTATACTAAATTCGGTTAATATTAATCTCGTACTATTTTCTGATATATTTGATAGTCGCCAATTAAAAGGCGAGATTTTCTCAATCTTTATTATAGCGATTGCAGCGGCGGAAGCTGCTATTGGGCTAGCTATTGTTTCGTCGATCTATCGTAACAGAAAATCAACTCGTATTAATCAATCAAGTTTGTTGAAAAATTAACCATAACTATAATATAAATACATATAAGAATATATATATATATAGAAATTGTAGAAAAACTTTCTATAAAATATCATTTCAGTATCTTTTACATATTTATTTACAAATAATACTAATATGTATAGTAATATTTCAATATATATTTAGATTGAAATATTGACGATCCATTAGTCAACGTGAAGTTGCACGTGTGATTCATGCGACTCATATGATCATGGTTGTTGAAAGATAAATCAAAGTCTCTTGGTCCCTTCTGATGAACAGATTTATAAAAATTTTGATTCTTAAGATTTTTTTTGATAAATCATTGATTCATCTGGTTTCTATATATAAAGAAAATATAAATATATAATAAATTATATAATTATAAATTTATTATTATTATTTTTTTTTTTACTTTACCAGATCGAAAATTTTTTATGTTCAAAACTGGAATTTATAGACCCAATGTCACATTCAGTAAAAATTTATGATACATGTATAGGGTGCACTCAATGTGTACGAGCCTGCCCCACAGATGTATTGGAAATGATACCTTGGGACGGATGTAAAGCTAAGCAAATTGCTTCCGCGCCAAGAACGGAAGACTGTGTAGGTTGTAAAAGATGTGAATCCGCCTGTCCAACAGATTTTTTGAGTGTCCGTGTTTATTTATGGCATGAAACAACTCGCAGCATGGGTCTATCTTATTGATACGTTATAATAAATTCCACTTGAATCATTTGATTCCTTTTTACCGATAAAAGCCCGTGCTCAAAAGAATATATTTTCTTGAGCACGGGCTTTTTGGTCAAAACGCATCTTGTCTTTATCACGAGTTATTTCCCTTGGTTAACAATACTTGTAGTTTTGCCAATATTCGCGGGTTCCTCAATTTTATTTCTCCCTCATAAAGGGAATAAGATATTTAGATGGTATACTATATGTATTTGTTTGTTAGAACTCCTTATAACAACCTATGTCTTCTGTTATCATTTCCAATTGGACGATCCATTAATTCAATTAGAAGAGGATGCTAAATGGATAAATGTTTTCAATTTTCACTGGAGACTGGGAATCGACGGACTTTCCATAGGACCTATTTTACTAACAGGATTTATCACTACTTTAGCTACTTTAGCAGCTTGGCCTGTTACTCGAAATTCGCGATTGTTCTATTTCCTGATGTTAGCAATGTACAGTGGTCAAATAGGATTATTTTCTTCTAGAGATCTTTTACTTTTTTTTATCATGTGGGAGTTAGAATTAATTCCTGTTTACTTACTTTTATCTATGTGGGGAGGAAAGAAACGTTTGTACTCGGCTACAAAGTTTATTTTGTACACTGCGGGGGGTTCCATTTTTCTCTTAATAGGAGTTCTAAGTATGGGTTTATATGGTTCCAATGAACCGACATTGGATTTTGACAGATTAGCTAATCAGTCATATCCTGTTACATTAGAAATAATATTCTATTTGGGCTTCCTTATTGCTTATGCTGTCAAATCACCGATTATACCCCTACATACATGGTTACCAGATACCCATGGAGAAGCACATTACAGTACATGTATGCTTCTAGCGGGAATCTTATTAAAAATGGGAGCATATGGATTAATTCGTATCAATATGGAATTATTACCACATGCTCACTCTATATTTTCTCCCTGGTTAGTGATAGTGGGGGCAATCCAAATAATTTATGCAGCTTCAACCTCGCTTGGTCAACGCAATCAAAAAAAAAGAATAGCCTATTCTTCTGTATCACACATGGGTTTCACAATTATAGGAATTAGTTCTATAACCGACATGGGACTCAACGGAGCCATTTTACAAATACTCTCTCATGGATTTATTGGCGCTGCACTTTTTTTCTTGGTAGGAATGAGTTGTGATAGAATACGTCTTGTTTATCTCGACGAAATGGGGGGAATATCCATTCCAATGCCAAAAATATTTACCATGTTTAGTAGTTTCTCGATGGCTTCTCTTGCATTGCCGGGAATGAGTGGTTTTGTTGCGGAATTAGTAGTGTTTTTTGGACTAATTACCAGTCCAAAATATCTTTTAATGCCAAAAATATTAATTACCCTTGTAATGGCAATTGGAATGATATTAACTCCTATTTATTTGTTATCTATGTTACGGCAAATGTTCTATGGATACAATTTTTTCAATGTTCTAAACTCAAATCTCGTGGATTCTGGACCACGAGAACTATTTGTTTCAATCTGTATCCTTTTACCCGTAATAGGAATTGGTATTTATCCCGATTTCGTTCTTTCTTTATCAGTTGACAAGATACAAGCTATCCTATCTAATTATTTTCATAGATAGTTTTTTTTTTCTTAATGAGATAGAAAGTCTTATAATTGAAAATTATAATATTTTTGAAACTATTCGCTGTACAACGAAAAAAAAAAATAATAAAGTGAATTAGAAAGATGTATCCCAAGTTTTTAAGAACTGTTTGAATCTTAATCTTAATTCAAACAGTTCTTAAAAACTCACACAAATTTTCGTTATATATGTCTTACTTATTCCGCATGGAATTTCTACAATTTAATTAGATTTTATGTGAATGAACCATAACTATGTAGACCTATTCCTAATAGATTGATCCCAAAATAGCATATCCAAATTATAAAAAATCCTATAGAAGCTACAAGTGCCGAATTCGTACCGTGCAAACTTTGATTTGTTCTAGTATGTGAATAAATCGCGAATATGGTCCAAGTAATAAATGCCCAAGTTTCCTTGGGGTCCCAATTCCAATAAGACCCCCATGCTTCGTTAGCCCATACTGCTCCAGAAAGAATACCTATGGTTAAAAAGATAAACCCTAAACTAATAACACGATAACTCCAATAATCCAAACGCTGAATTAATTGATATTTATAATAATTTGGAAATGAAAGAAAAGAAGTGCTTTTAACAACACTTCTTTTTTCGTTCAAGTATTCAATCTTCCCAAAGAAAAATGACTTAATTAATATTAATAAATTTTTGCTTCTAAAAAAAATATCGATGTTTTTTCGAAATGTAATGACTAAAAAAGCGACTGATAATAACGAACCACATAAAAGAGCCGCATAGCTCAATAACATCATACTTACATGCATCATTAACCACTGAGATTGTAGAGCAGGTACTAATATTGCTGATTGATGCATTTTACTTGAAAGACCAGATGTAGCGAAACCTTGAGTAAAAATGGCACTTGGCGCGGTTATTGTGCTTAAATCATTTTTATGATTCCATAGCTTGGAAACCATATGAATAATGGAAAAACTCCACGAAAGGAAGATCAATGACTCGTATAAATTACTTAATGGAAAATGTCTCGAAGAAATCCAACGAATAACTAATAATCCTGTTAGAGAAAAAAAAGTAGCTAACATTCCTTTTTCCGACGAATGGCGTAATCCGATGATTTCGTGAACTGATAGAATCATCAAATGAATCGCAATCACAATTGAAACGATCGAAAAAGAGAGATGAGTTAATATATGTTCTAAAGTCGCAAATATCATACATAAAAAGGGTCTCATTACAGAATTGAAATAGGGAATTAAATACATTATAAGATCCATTCTATCTCTTTTAGAGTATGCCGCTACTCGGACTCGAACCGAGATGCTCTAGCACTGCTTCCTAAGAGCAGCGTGTCTACCAATTTCACCATAGCGGCTTACTTGAAATAATAATAGTCAATTCATGTTGAATCGTCTAGATGTAGATTCTAGAATCCGATATAGTTATCCTTTAGGAAATGGATGAATAAGGGTTCTTTTAAACTCTTTTGTTTAAACTAAAGTATTCTTTTCATTTTTAATAACACTTAGAAAACTTAGAAAGATCTTTTTTATCAAAAAAAAAATATAAATTAAATAAATAGGATGATTTTATACATATCAAGATATAATTACTAAATTTAATAAACGAAATTAGAAATTAAAAGACTCGTTTTCTAAAAATCTTGTTTTTAGTCTACTTTTTAATGTATTTAGTGTATTAGTGTATTAATATTTGTTGTTTGTTATGTACATAATTTATTTATAGAATAATACTTAGTAAACGTAAACAAAACAAATTTCATTTGATCTTGAGATAGACATATAATAAAACAGTTTTAATATTCATTATAATTACATTTTATTTCTTTTCCATTAGGAAAAGAAATAAAATAATACTTAGAACCAAACTAGCAGCTATTTTATGTCGAATATTAACTTATCTGTCTGCTAGTTCTAACTAATCTTGAGGAGGTAAATAAATACATAAGTTAATGAAAAATTTGCATATTCTATATATAGAAAAGTTCTTTAAATCACGGAATTCAAATTATTCCAAGATTTTCTTATTTGTTTGCCGAACAAAAAAACTTTTTGAATTTCCCGTAGAAACTGACTTTGCTAAAGAAAAGGCTTTTAGTGCAACTAAATTTCCCTTTTTCTTCCAAATATTTCTACGAATACGTTTTTTTGATATAGAAGTACGTTTTTTTGGAACTGCCATAAAAAAAAGAGTTCTTCCTTTTTATTGTTGTATGTGAAAGACATGTATTGATCTATATGGATTGTTTTTTTTTAGTTTTAGCCATTTTTTATATTATATTTAATTTCGTCGATAATCTTTTTTTTTTTATACAAATATATTGTTTATATATACATGTGTGTTACATATATGATAAACTAGGAAAAAATAGAAGAAAAGAAAGAAAAATTTTTAAAGGAATTTTCTAGTAGTTAATATGTTAAACAAGACATTTCGTTAGCTAAGAAAAGGAACTTTCATTTTACGTTTTTTTTTTATTCAGTTCTAGAATATAAGAAGTAAGGATTTTTATAAGATTTCTGATATTTTCTTATCTTATTGGATTGAAATCCAATCAATAAATTTCATAAAAAATAGAAATTAGGTAATAAAAAAAAAAAATTACTAGAAGAATTAGTTGATTTATTGATGCAAACTATATATCCATATCCATATTCTACTGATATTGGTATAGTTATTTTTGCTTACTTTGTTTACTTTTCTTACTTTTTCTTTGCTTACTATAGTATATGATATGGTTATATATTACTAGAATACAATTCTAGTCTAGTGGCAAAATTTTTTTTAATATCATATTCTCCTTCTCTTTTTTTATAAAAAAATATTTTTCTACTTCAAAAATGAATATTTTAGTTAAAAAATTAATAACTAAAAAATGACTCTATATCGAGCTATTTGGACAAAGCATTTAAGCAAAAATTTATAACTTTTTCAAATTTTTGAAATATCTGAAAAAAATAAGAAAAATGTAAAATAAGAATATTTAAGATTTCATATCTTTTTTTTTTCATTTTTTTATTGTTTTCTTGAAAAGCAATAAAAATTGGTGAATCGGAAACAATTATAAGAAAAAAACGAAAATTTGTGTTTTTTATGGAACATACATATAAATATGCATGGATAATATCCTTTCTTCCATTTCCTATTACTATGTTAATAGGATTTGGACTTCTACTTATTCCTGCAGCAACAAAAAATATTCGACGTATGTGGGCTTTCCCGAGTGTTTTGATGCTAACTATAGCTATGGTATTTTCTGTTAATCTTTCTATTCAACAAATAAACGGAAATTTTATCTATCAATATCTATGGTCTTGGACTGTCAATAATGATTTTTCTTTAGAGTTCGGACACTTGATTGATCCGCTTACTTCTATTATGCCAATATTAATTACTACTGTTGGAATCATGGTTCTTATTTATAGTGATAATTATATGTCTCATGATCGAGGATATTTGAGATTTTTTGCTTATATGAGTTTTTTCAATACTTCCATGTTGGGATTAGTTACTAGTTCTAATTTAATACAAATTTATATTTTTTGGGAACTTGTAGGAATGTGTTCCTATTTATTAATAGGTTTTTGGTTCACACGACCAATTGCAGCAAGTGCTTGTCAAAAAGCTTTTGTAACCAATCGTATAGGGGATTTTGGTTTATTATTAGGAATTTTAGGATTTTATTGGATAACGGGTAGTTTAGAATTTCGAGATTTGTTCGAAATAGTTACTAAATTAATTCATAATAATGGAGTAAATTCTTTATTTATTACTCTTTGTGCTTCTTTTTTATTCCTCGGCGCAGTTGCTAAATCTGCACAATTTCCCCTTCACATATGGTTACCTGATGCTATGGAAGGACCCACTCCCATTTCGGCTCTTATACATGCTGCTACTATGGTAGCAGCAGGAATTTTTCTTGTAGCTCGTCTTCTTCCTCTTTTCATAGTCATACCTTACATAATGAATCTTATTTCCTTAATAGGTGTAATAACAGTATTATTAGGAGCTACTTTGGCTCTTGCTCAAAGAGATATTAAAAGAAGTTTAGCTTATTCTACCATGTCTCAATTGGGTTATATTATATTAGCTCTGGGTATAGGTTCTTATAGGGCTGCTTTATTCCATTTGATCACTCATGCCTATTCGAAAGCTTTATTGTTTTTAGGATCTGGATCCATTATTCATTCAATGGAATCCATTGTTGGATTTTCACCAGATAAAAGTCAAAATATGGTTCTTATGGGAGGGTTAACAAAATATATTCCAATTACAAGAATTACTTTTTTATTAGGTACACTTTCTCTTTGTGGTATTCCACCTCTTGCTTGTTTTTGGTCGAAAGACGAAATTCTTAATGATAGTTGGTTGTATTCACCAATTTTCGCAATAATCGTTTCATTTACAGCAGGATTCACTGCATTTTATATGTTTCGAATGTATTTACTTACCTTTGATGGACA